ATTTTTCAATATCGCTTCCCAATTGTACCTATTTTTATGAATGGATTTCTTTGACCTAGATTTTATGGACCCTCTATTTAGAAAGAAATGGATACAATATACCATTTGTATCGTTTTTGTAAAGAAAGAGGGTATCCAATCTTTTAATTTTTTTCTTTCTTTTTTCGAAAACCATATATATCATTATCATCTTTGAGTTATGGCCCTTGGTACACGTCATGATCTAACTCAACTTAGTTGACTATGATTCAAGGGTTCAAAACTAATTGACTCAACAACAAGTTTTTTTGGAAATTCTATTGCAGACTTTTGATTTCATCATAGTTATGCTACGGAATTTGAAAAATCTTATTTATTCTTAAATAACCATATTTTGGTTATAGATCGATTCGATTGCATATTAGAACAATGCAAACCATACTATTTCAAATCTTGAAAATAAAATAATATTTTCTTTTTTTTTCTCTTAATCCTAGGATATTCGATTCACTTTTCTTTCATCTTCGCAAAAAAAAAAAAAAAGAAAAATTAATATATTCATATATAAAATTAATATATTCATATTTTAGTAAATAATAAGGAGATTTTATGATTTTTCAAACATTCCAAAAATATATTATTCAATCATATTCCACCTTTCCCTTTAAAAAGCCCTTACCCCCAGGGAGGAACACTTTAATAGAAAGAGTTTTTAGTTCCAGTTACGATTATGACTCTACAGGAATTTTTTTGAAGTATTGTTTGAAGTATGGTAGTGACACTGAAACTGAGCAAAACAAAAAAGTTTTAAAAAAAATTATAAAAAAGTTTCATAAAGACTTTCGATCGCTAGATAAAAAAAAGGAAGCTGTCGACAAAATCTTAAATAAACACAGTTTTTTTTCTTCCGTAATAAAACGTACAAATCTTTTGAAATATAATTATGATTTTTTAATTCGTCATTTTTATTCATTTTCATATGAATACGATATCAATATCGAAATTGGGAACTATATTCCAGATATTCTTTATGAATGTAAATCAGAAATTGTAGAATCAATTATGGATATGTTTGAAAATGATCCAAATAATTTGAGAAACTTCTTCCATCCTATTTTAGTTAACGGATTTCTAGTTTTAAGATTTAAATTGAATCCTTTTATTCCTAAGACTATTCCTCAAACTACTCTTGGGTTCCCTAATACTACTTGGCTTTATAGTAGCTACGAAATAAACTTGTATTGTAAAAAAATAAAAAAGAAATTTGCTAAAAGTCCGGGTTCCTATGATACCAACCCTTTGACTGATAAAATAACTAAAAATAAAGAAATCACTTTTGATAATATCAATTCAGAAAACTTGTCAAGTGACAATAATGCAAGTTCACAGGAAAAAGTATCCTTCAATAAATATAAAAAGAATCGCTCTTTACTAAAACACCAAAAAACAGAGGATGTATTTGCACCATACGGTCATTTATGGACTTTTTGTAAAAATTGTGAGAAATCCATTTACAAAGAATATGCGCAAAAAAATAAATATATTTGTCAACATTGTGCATTTCATTTACCAATGGGTAGTTTAGATCGAATCGAATCTTTGATTGATTCTGGTACTTGGGATCCTACGGATGAGAATATGGTTTCTATTGATCCCTATGATATTCTTAGAAAAAGTCTTCATATAGAAGATTTGAAAAAATATTTTGAACAATGTAAAAAAAGCCAACTTTCATTTTTCTTAGACACGGATGACAAGTTACAGGATAAAGAATTTGACTATTTTGACTTTCGTGAAATATGGAAAATGTACCTATGTATATTTTATCAAAATCAAATTTCTCGTGAAATTCAATCAAATTGGTACCTTATTCCTTTTAACGAAGTTATATCAAGGGTATTGAAAATACCCATCAATGATGATGAGTATGATGGATTTGACGAGGAGAAAGAACTTCAAGACCTTCTCAAAATTCTTCCCTCAAATGAAGAGGAACTCGATTCAGAGGGTCTAGATCCAGAGGAATCCACTGTAGAGCAAACTAGCGCAGAAGAATCCACTGCAGAACAAGTTTCTGCAGAGCAAATGTCTACAAATAAAGACGAATTCACTGCAGAAAAATCTATTATAAAGAAAAAACCTAATTTAAAGGAATTAGTGCAACTATATTTTCTAGAAGAAAAAGAAGTAAAAAAAGACATAGAAGCAAGAAAAGAAATACAAGCAAAAGAAGAACTAGAAGCAAAAGAAAAAATAGAAGCAAAAAAAAAACTAGAAGAAAAAGAAAAAAACCTTGCTTCTGCTGATGATGAAAATGCTAATCAAAATTCAGAAAAATCAACAAAATCAAAAAAATCAGAAAAATTACAAAAATCAGAAAAAGATATACCTTACATAGATAAGGTCCATTTTTCTCAAAGAAAAACGGGTTTGACTGACGCTATTCAAACAGGAATAGGTAAACTCGACGGTATCCCTGTAGCACTTGCGGTTATGGATTTTCAGTTTATCGGAGGAAGTATGGGGTCGGTAGTGGGTGAAAAAATAACCCGTCTAATTGAGAGTGCTAGAGTTTTAGGTTTACCTATCATCATTTCTTGTGCTTCTGGAGGAGCTCGTATGCAAGAAGGAAGTTTCAGCTTAATGCAGATGGCTAAAATATCTTCAATTTTATTGAATTATCCATTCTTTAATGACATATTTTTAGTGTCACTTTTAACATCGCCTACAACAGGTGGTGTCACAGCCAGTTTTGGAATGCTTGGTGATATAATTATTGGCGAACCAGAAGCATACATTGCATTTGCGGGTAAAAGAGTAATTGAACAAGTAATGAAAATCGAAGTACCCCCGGGTATACAGGAAGCTGAATATTTATTTGAAAAAGGCTCATTGGATTCAATTGTACCGCGTAATCTTTTAAAAGGTGTTCTTAGTGAATTATTTAAGTTCCACCCAAGTTTAATTTTAAAAGCAATGCGAAAGAAAAGGAACTGGAGAGTTTGAATTTTGAATAGAAAAAAATTGATAAACTAGACAAGAGGAGCAAATAAAGAATATTCTAGTCTTTTCTATTGAAATATTTTGGATATTTTATGCCCATTCAGTCTTTTTCACTTGCGGAATTACTATAGAATATGTGAGAATGACGATACAATAAGAATTCAAAGAGTTTACACTGATAACAAAATCAGTGTACTTGTAAATGAATGGATTATCAATCAGAGGCAAAATTAGGTAGGAGCATCATACATCATAGAAGAACAATATCTAGAATTCAAGAGGAAAATTCTCAAAAATTTTAAAAATTTTTTGTTAGGAACGACTTTTCGATTCTAGTAAAGAAATTTCTAAAATTCTTATTTCTTCTTGTATTGATGCTGCACTAAAAAAATCCAATCACTTTCTTTTTTTTTTTTATTTCTTTTTAGATTTTTTGTTATAATTGCTATGCTAACTATGTCAATTGCTAGTTTTTTTAGAATTTGAATGAAGTTGGGTTGGGATTCAAATATTTTTTTTTTTGAATCTCAACTTCAAAAAAAATGATCTCTTTTTATTTTATATGAAATGAATGGATATCTACTTATCTTTTCTTATTTTAGATTTTTAACTTACTTATATTTATAAATATTTCTAATAGATAATAAAATATGAAAAAACCTAAACGAAGAATTACTGCTCCACGCATGAATCGGCGTCTTTTTTCTAAACGTTTTCGTTTACTTAGACCTATACGACGTAAGATACAAAAAGGACTTATTCATATTCAAGCAAGTTCTAACAATACCATGATAACTGTTACAGATTTGGGAGGTCAAGTAGTTTCTTGGGATTCCGCTGGTACTTCTCGATTCAAAGGTCCAAAAAAAGCAACACCCTATGCTGCCCAAACCGCAACAAGAAATGCTATTTATATGTTAGTAAAAGAGGGTATGGAACGAGCAGCAATTTTGATAAACGGTGCCGGTCCCGGGAGAGCTGCAGCATTAAGAACCGTTCTTCAGAGTGGTGTAAAATTAAATTTCATACGTGATGTAACACCTATGCCACATAATGGATGCCGACCTCCTAAAAGAAGACGTGTTTAAAAAAAATCTTTTAATTAAATTTTAATTAAATTAATTAATTGAAAAAAGAAACTCTGGTGTATAGAAACGACGTTATCGTTTGAGAGGTAACCATAGAAATGATGGAATCCGCTATTTTATTTTTTTTGAATTGAATATAGAATTCTTTATTGAAGAACGGGAAGAAAAGCAAGAATCGTGGTTGAGAAGGTTATAGTAGCAAAAGCCATAGGAATCGATATTTGATATATTGGAATAGTTCGCTTTGTTATTGATTGACCCTAGTCGAAGAAAAGAATAACTGGGAGAAAACAGATATGGTAAACATTTTGTATATTGGGAAAGCAAAAAAAATGATTAACCTATCGGTTAATATTCTTAATTTTCCAAATTCAAGAAATAATTAGTGAAATTTACTGTAGACTTTTCGAATTTTTGTCGAGATTTGATTTTATTTTTGATGCTATTATTCAAAATAGTAGCAAAAATTTTGACGTGATCAATTTCTCCACTCTTTTGAAAATTATAAAAAGAACTTTGTTTCGATTAAGTTTTAATAAAATTATGTTATTTCATAAAATATGTTTTTTCATAAAATGAAATTTTATGAAAAAACATATTTTATTACTTACTATTTTGTATTTTTTCACTATTATTTTATTTTATTTATTTTTTTTATGATAAAAAACAAAAAACATTGAGATATTATTAAAAATAAAGACTCTTTTTAGAAAGATTAGAAAGAAGAGTCTTGAGTTAATAAAACTAAGGAAATTGACTCAACAACAAGTTTTTTTAGAAACTCTGTTGCAGACTTTTTATTTTATCATAGTTATATTATAGTTATTCTATGGAATTTGAAAAATAAATCTTATTTATTCTTAAGTAACCATATTATATTATGCATATAGATTATTATGCATATAGATCGATTCGATTTCATATTATCTT